TAGTGTCCGAGTAGATACTGTTACTTTCTCTCGAACCATAGTAATATTATTTTATTTGATTGAATTATTTATTTCTCTTGTTTCTCTTGAAATTTATTCACTGTTCATTTCTACACACGTCTTTTTTTCGGAGGTCTACAGCCATTATGTGGCATAGGGGTTACATCCCGTACGAAAGTTAATAGTATACCACTTCTACGAATAGCTCGTAATGCTGCGTCTCTTCCGAGACCGGGACCTTTTATCATGACTTCTGCTCGTTGCATACCTTGATCTACTACTGTACGAATAGCATTTGTTGCTGCAGTTTGAGCGGCAAAGGGTGTCCCTCTTCTCGTACCCTTGAATCCCGAAGTACCGGCAGAGGCCCAGGAAACCACCCGACCCCGTACATCTGTAACCGTGACAATGGTATTATTGAAACTTGCTTGAACATGAATAACTCCCTTTGGTATTCTACGTCCACTCTTACGTGAACCAATACGTACATTCCTACGTGAACCAGTTCTCGGTATAGCTTTTGCCATATTGTATCATCTCATAAATATGAGTCAGAAATATATGGATATATCCATTTCATGTCAAAACAGATTCCTTATTTGTACATTGAGCCTTTTAGCGAGTCTGATTATCCTTGTCTTTGTTTATGTCTCGGGTTGGAACAAATTACTATAATGCGCCCCCGCCTACGGATTAGGCGACATTTTTCACAAATTTTACGAACGGAAGCTCTTATTTTCATATTTGTCATTCCTTATCTTAATTCTGAATCTACTTCTTGGTAGAAAATAAGTTTCTTGAAATTTTTCATCTCGAATCGTATTGAATAAAAACGCCCTAATCTTTCGAATCCTTGTTTCGGAGTCGATAAATTATACGTCCTCTGGTTGAATCATAACGACTTACTTCAATTTTGACTTTATCTCCCGGCAGTATCCGTATAAAACTACGTCGGATCTTTCCTGAAACATAACCTAGAATCAGATCTTCATTATCTAACCGAACCCGGAACATGCCATTGGGAAGCGATTCAGTAATTAAACCTTCATGAATCCATTTTTGTTCTTTCATTTCAGGTAAAGCCCCCCTGAAGTATCAACTAATGAAGGAGAAACGATATTAGACAACTCACCCCTTTTCTTTTTTTTTTTACAAATAGGAAGAGGTTTCGGATCCCATTTGGATATTAAAAGGATTACCATATATAACACAAAATTTCTCCGCCGATTCCTTCTAGTCGAGCCTCCCGGTCTGTCATTATACCTCGAGAAGTAGAAAGAATTACAATCCCCATCCCACCTAAAATTCTAGGAATTCGTTGAGAGTTAGAATAGATTCGTAGACCGGGTCTACTGATCCGTTTTAAATTTAAAAAATTTCTATAGGGTCTTTTCCCATTCCTTCTATGTCGAAGGGTTAAAACCAAAAAAGAGTTGTTTTTTTCTCGATGTTTTCTGACGTTTTCGATAAAACCTTCTCGGAAAAGTATTTTAACAATATTTTCGGTAATATTAGTAGATGCTATGCGAACAACTCTTTTTCTATCCATATCAGCATTTCGTATAGAGGTTATTATCTCAGCAATAGTGTCTCTACCCATGATGAACTATAATTATTGGTGCCTGGAAATTGGATATAATCAACATGTTTTTCTTTTTTTTTTCTATTGGTTTATGAATAGGAATTTTTTAAGGTATATGCGTGAGACACAATCTACGAATTAATCTAGTTCTTAATCTAGTTCTTTCAAATACCCCAAAGATATCACGATCTCATTTTATTTTATAATACCTCGGGAGCTAATGAAACTATTTTAGTAAAATTTAATTGTCTCAATTCCCGGGGGATTGCACCAAAAATTCGAGTTCCTTTTGGATTTCCTTCTTGATCAATCACAACTGCAGCATTGTCATCATATCGTATTATCATACCGTTGTCGCGTTTAAGTTCTTTACAGGTACGAACAATTACAGCTCTCACTACTTCTGATTTTTCTAGGGGCATATTTGGTATTGCTTCTTTGATCACAGCAACAATAACGTCACCAATATGAGCATATCGACGATTACTAGCTCCTAGGATTCTAATACACATCAATTCTCGAGCCCCGCTGTTATCCGCTACATTTAAATGGGTCTGAGGTTGAATCATATCAAATTTTGAGTCTATTCTTCCAATGCAAAGGATGAAGAAAATAAAAGAAATATTGTTTGTCCAAAAAAAGAAACTTGCGTTTTTGTTTCATCCCCAAGATTCATTTCTGTCGGTTCTACATTTTTATCCCGAAATAATAAATTGAGTTCGTATCGGCATTTTGGATGCTGCTATTAAAATAGCCCTTCTAGCTATATTTTCGCTTACTCCACCCATTTCATATAGTATTCGCCCCGGTTTAACAACAGCTACCCAATATTCAGGGGATCCTTTCCCCGAACCCATACGTGTTTCGGCAGGTCTTACTGTAACTGGTTTGTCTGGAAATATACGGACCCATATTTTT